GAATCCACTTTGAATTTGATAAATGCATTGCTTGTGAAGTATGTGTTCGTGTATGTCCTATAGATCTACCCGTTGTAGATTGGAAATTGCAAACTGATATTCGAAAGAAACGATTACTTAATTACAGTATTGATTTTGGAATCTGTATATTTTGCGGTAATTGCGTTGAGTATTGTCCAACAAATTGTTTATCAATGACTGAAGAATATGAACTTTCTGCCTATGATCGTCACGAATTGAATTATAATCAAATTGCTTTAGGTCGGTTACCGGTATCAATAATTGAAGATTACACAATTCGAACAATTTCTTCGAATTTACCTCAAATAAAAAATGTATAAAACCTTCGATTCACAAAACATTGAAAAATTCAAATCACAAAAGCTTTATAGGTTTTGGATCTAAAGAAAGGAATGAGGTTTTTGATGAGGTTTTTGCTTGGTCAATACAAAAGAACGGATGGGCGGTGAAAATCGCGGCTTATTTTTGATTAAAAATGGATTTCTATTCGAATAATGATTTGAAAATATAAAGTTTGAACCTCTGCTTCGATTGCTTCGATAATAAGAGTAGTCCAATAACTGTATTTACATCAATCCAAATCAACCCCGTTCAAATTTCATTCAATTAAGAAGTATCCTAAAAAAAAAAAAAGGATAACTTCGTTTTTCCTGGTCAGGTCAAAAAAGGCATGAAATATTTCGATTTTTTTTATAAAATCAAATGGATTTACCTGGACCAATACATGATTTTCTTTTAGTCTTTCTGGGATTGGGTCTTATATTAGGAAGTTTGGCAGTAGTATTACTTCCGAATCCAATTTATTCGGCCTTTTCGTTGGGATGGGTTCTTTTTTGTATATCCTTATTCTATATTCTATCCAACTCCTATTTTGTAGCTGCTGCGCAGCTCCTTATTTATGTAGGAGCTATAAACGTTTTAATCATTTTTGCTGTGATGTTCATGAATGGGTCAGAATATTACAAAGATTTTCATCTTTGGACCGTTGGAGATGGAGTTACTTCAATAGTTTGTATAAGTCTTTTTATTTCACTAATTACTACTATTCCAGATACGTCCTGGTATGGGATCATTTGGACTACAAAATCAAATCAGATTCTAGAACAAGATTTGATAAGTAATAGTCAACAAATTGGAATTCATTTAGCAACGGATTTTTTTCTTCCATTTGAACTCATTTCAATAATTCTTTTAGTCGCTTTAATAGGTGCTATTGCTATAGCTCGTCAATAAGAAATCTTTAAAATGAGTAATTCAAATAGAATCCACGCAAAAGGAATGTTATAATTCGTTAATTTGAATTTCTGTCTAAAAAAAGACAATAAAAAGACTTTAATTTTATATTGATCTCTTACCAATCTATTCCATTATTCCATATTTGTTAGAATCGAATCGATTGAATTATTGTTCAGATTAAAAATGAATCAAAATTGATAAGGAGTTGGTTAATGATGCTCGAACATATACTTGTTTTGAGTGCCTACTTATTTTCTATTGGTATCTATGGATTAATCACAAGTCGAAATATGGTTAGAGCCCTTATGTGTCTTGAACTTATATTAAATTCAGTTAATATCAATTTTGTCAAATTTTCTGATATTTTTGATAATCGTCAATTAAGAGGAGATATTTTCTCAATTTTTGTTATAACTATTGCAGCCGCTGAAGCAGCTATTGGATTGGCTATTGTTTCATCAATTTATCGTAACAGAAAATCAACTCGTATTAACCAATCCAATTTGTTGAATAAATAGTATTAATCATATAAATGCGAATTTTGAATATTGAATATTAATAAATAAATGAAAATTCGCATTAGCGGGTTTGATATGTCTATAGTAGGGTATAATCGTAGTTGCAAAAACATAAGAAATCAAAGTATTTTGGCCCTCCCTCATAAATCAATTCGGAAGTAAATTGATTCTTATCACTCATTGATTCGTCTGGTATCTAACTATAGGATTCATTTATAAGTTAGTTTACTAGACCGAAAATTGATGGCGTTCAAAAACGTATAGATCCAATGTCACATTCAGTAAAGATTTATGATACATGTATAGGATGTACTCAATGTGTCCGGGCGTGCCCCACGGATGTATTAGAAATGATACCCTGGGACGGATGTAAAGCTAAACAAATCGCCTCTGCTCCAAGGACCGAGGACTGTGTTGGTTGTAAGAGATGTGAATCCGCCTGTCCAACGGATTTTTTGAGCGTTCGGGTTTATTTATGGCATGAAACAACTCGCAGTATGGGTCTAGCTTATTGATACATTCCATAAAAATCTACTTGAATCCATTTTCTTTTTTTTTTATCGAAAAAATCCGTGCTCAATTCAATTTGATTTTAAGCACGGATTTTTCTGGCCCAAGTGTATCTTGTCTTTACCACGAACCATTTTCCTTGCTTAACAATAATTGTAGTTTTACCAATATTTGCGGGTTGCTTCATTTTTTTTCTTCCACACAGGGGAAATAGAGTAATACGCTGGTATACTATATGTATGTGTATATTAGAACTTCTTCTAACGACTTATGCATTCTGCTATCATTTTCAATCGGATGATCCACTAATTCAACTAATGGAGGATTATAAATGGATCCATTTTTTGGATTTCCATTGGAGATTAGGAATAGACGGACTCTCTATAGGACCCATTTTACTGACGGGATTCATCACCACTTTAGCTACTTTAGCGGCTTGGCCGGTTACTCGAGATTCTCGATTATTTCATTTCCTGATGTTAGCAATGTACAGTGGGCAAATAGGATTATTTTCTTCTAGAGATCTTTTACTTTTTTTCCTCATGTGGGAGTTAGAATTAATTCCCGTTTATCTACTTGTATCGATGTGGGGAGGAAAAAAACGTCTGTACTCAGCTACAAAATTTATTTTGTACACGGCGGGGGGTTCTGTTTTTCTTTTAATGGGAGTTCTGGGTATCGGTTTATATGGTTCTACTGAACCAACATTAAATTTTGAAATATTAGCCAACCGGTCCTATCCTGTGAACTTGGAAATACTATTTTATATTGGATTTTTTCTTGCTTTTGCTGTCAAATTGCCAATCATACCCCTACATATATGGTTACCCGATACCCATGGAGAAGCACATTATAGTACTTGTATGCTTCTAGCCGGAATCTTATTAAAAATGGGAGCGTATGGATTAGTTCGGATCAATATGGAATTATTTCCTCATGCTCATTCTATATTTTCCCCTTGGTTAATGGTAATAGGCGCAATGCAAATAATCTATGCGGCTTCAACATCTCTCGGCCAACGGAATTTAAAAAAAAGAATAGCCTATTCCTCTGTATCTCATATGGGTTTCATAATTATAGGAATTGGTTCTATCACAGATATGGGACTCAACGGAGCCCTTTTACAAATAATCTCTCATGGATTTATTGGCGCAGCGCTTTTTTTCTTGGCCGGAACAACTTATGATAGAATACGTCTTGTTTATCTTGACGAAATGGGCGGAATAGGTATTCCAATGCCAAAAATATTCACGATGTTCAGTAGCTTTTCGATGGCCTCCCTTGCATTACCTGGCATGAGTGGTTTTGTTGCTGAATTAATAGTTTTTTTTGGACTAATTACTAGTCCAAAATATCTTTTAATGACAAAACTCCCAATTACTTTTGTAATGGCAATTGGAATGATATTAACTCCTATTTATTTATTATCTATGTTACGACAGATGTTTTATGGATACAAGATATTTAATGGCCCAGACTCTTATTTTTTTGATTCTGGGCCGCGAGAGTTATTTCTTTCGGTTTCTATTTTTTTACCCGTACTCGGTATTGGTATGTACCCCGATTTCGTTCTTTCACTATCAGTTGAAAAGGTTGAAGTTATTCTATCTAATTCTTTTTTTAGATAATTTATAAATCTTATCATTTACAAAAGCGTTCGTTGTAAAATGGTACAATGACAAAGAGCCTGTCGAATCATATATGATTCGACAGGCTCTCGCCAATTAACACAAAGTTTTTTTTATCTGATCTGCGTTGTACACCCTTTTATTTATTGCTATTTGTAATAACCCCCCTTTTTCTTTTTTTGAATTCAATTAGATGTTAATGTAAATGAACCATAACTATGTAGTCCTATTCCTAATAGATTGACTCCAAAATAGCATATCCAAATTATAAGAAATCCAATAGACGCCACAATTGCTGAATTTGTACCCTTCAGTTTTATATTTGTTCGAGTATGTAAATAAATTGAAAATATGATCCAAGTAATAAAAGCCCAAGTTTCCTTTGGGTCCCAACTCCAATAGGATCCCCATGCTTCGTTAGCCCATACTGCTCCCGAAAGAATTCCTATGGTTAAAAAGATAAATCCTAGACTAATAACTCGATAACTCCAATAATCCAATTTTTGAATCAACTGTGATCTATAATAATTCCTTGCGAAAAAAAAAGAAGTTTTTTGGAAAAAATCCCTTTGTTCATTCATGTATTCGATTTCACCAAGGAAAAATGACTCATTTAAATTCAATAAATGATTACTCGTAGAAAAAAGCTTTCTCCTTTTTCTAACTGTAATGACTAGAAGTGATACTGATAATAATGATCCACATAAAAGGGCCGCATAGCCTAATATCATCATACTTACGTGCATTATTAGCCACTCGGATTGAAGAGCGGGTACTAAGATTGTCGATTCGTGTATTTCAGTTAAAAGACCTGAAGTAGCAAAGCCCTGGGAAAAAATAGCACTTGGGCCAATTATTGTGCTTAGAATATTTTGGTTTTTTTTGAAATATGAAACTATATAAATAAAGGAAAAACTCCATGAAAGAAAAATTAACGATTCGTATAAATCACTTAGTGGAAAATGTCCCGAATAAATCCAACGAGAAATTAATAATCCTGTTATACAGAAAAAAGTCATTATCATGCCCGTTTTGGATGAATCATCTAGTTTTACGATTTCATCGACTAAAAAGGTTATCAAATGAATTGTAATTATAATTGAAACGATCGAAAAAGAAATATGAGTTAATATATGCTCTAAGGTTGAAAATATCATAAAATAAAGAGTTCCTTAATTATAAAATCGAAATTAGCAATTGAATTTATTATAGGATCTATTTTATTTTTTTAAGAGATGATATGCCGCCACTCGGACTCGAACCGAGATGCTCTAGCACTGCTTCCTAAGAGCAGCGTGTCTACCGATTTCACCATAGCGGCCTGTCTTGACCTCATAATAACCTATGAATAAATAATCGTCTAGATTTACGAATTTAATTGAGTGCAATATTTTTTAGGAAAGATTCAAATTGATGAATAAAAATTTGGTCAAATAGGTATTTGAAGGTTCATTAGTTTCATTTAGGATTTTTGTTTTATTTTGTATTTTAGACTCTTCTCGACTCAACTCTTGTAAATCCTACTATGAATTAAAGAACCTATTTTACATCATTCAAAATTTACACATATTTATCCAATTTGAATTGGGTAAGGTAAACAGAAAAATTCTTATTCTCCATATGCTATAAGAGCGGAACGAATTCCATTCCTCGTTGAAGGAAATGGAATTCGGGAATTTGATTTTTGAAATGAAATGACTCCACTTTTGAGTCAGGCCGGTTTAGATTATTCCAACGTGTTATGTTTTATTACTTAGTTTATTTGTTTGTCGCACAAAAAAACTTTTTGAATTCCCGGTGGAAAGAGATTTCCCTAAGGAAAATGCTTTTAACGCTGCCCGATACCCCTTCCTTTTCCAAAAATTTTTACGAATACGCTTTTTTGATGCAGAAGTACGTTTTTTTGGAACTGCCATTTAAATAAAAATTAAGAGATTACTCATTGGTATAGCTGGATGTGAAAGACATCTATTGTTCAAAAAAATATGAGCTTTTCTGATTCACTATGTATTTCTTTTCTAGAAAATCTTTTTTTCGAAAAATAGAAAAGAATCGATAAGATGGGTGAACAGTATGGCAAAATAGCATAAAATAGTTCTAAAAAGAGAAAAAAATCTGATTTTTAATAACTTGTCAAATCCGGGAAAAATATGCCCAATTTGACTTGAATTTGAAAATTGGAAGGAAATTGGTAATTAATCTATTTCTTTCATATGATTTGACCAATTGTAACTTCTTGATTTGAATATTTGAAGTATTTAGCAGAAATTCAGAACGAATAAGTAAGAAGAAATAAAAATTCCAAAATTTTATTTAAGTTAGTACATATTTTCATTTTTTTCTTGACTCCTTTCAAAAGAGGTAAGGTCGGGTGAATTGGAAACCGTTAATATTAATTAAAAATTTTAAAAACCTTTTTTTTATGGAACAGACATATCAATATGCGTGTATTTTACCTTTCGTTCCACTTCTAGTTCCTATATTAATAGGAGTGGGACTTGTTATTTTTCCGACAGCAACAAAAAATCTTCATCGTATGTGGGCTTTTCCAAGTATTTTATTGTTAAGTATAGTCATGATTTTTTCAACTAATCTGTCTATTCAACAAATAAATAGCAGTTATATCTATCAATATGTATGGTCTTGGACCCTCGATAATGATTTTTCTTTAGAATTTGGCTGCTTGATTGATCCACTTACTTCTATTATGTTGATGTTAATCACTACTGTTGGAATTATGGTTCTTATTTATAGTGATAATTATATGGCTCACGATCAAGGATACTTGAGATTTTTTGCTTATATGAGTTTTTTCAGTACTTCCATGTTGGGATTAGTTACTAGTTCAAATTTGATACAAATTTATATTTTTTGGGAATTGGTTGGAATGTGTTCCTATCTATTAATAGGGTTTTGGTTCACACGACCTCCTGCGGCAAATGCTTGTCAAAAGGCGTTTGTAACTAATCGTGTAGGGGATTTTGGTTTATTATTAGGAATTTTGGGTTTTTATTGGATAACAGGTAGTTTTGAATTTCGAGATTTATTCGAAATACTCAATAACTTGATTTCTAATAATGAAGTCAATTTTCCATTTGTTATTTTGTGTGCTGCTCTATTATTTGCCGGCGCAGTTGCTAAATCTGCACAATTTCCCCTTCATGTGTGGTTACCTGATGCTATGGAGGGCCCCACTCCTATTTCGGCTCTTATACATGCCGCTACTATGGTAGCGGCGGGGATTTTTCTTGTAGCTCGCCTTCTTCCTCTTTTCGTAGTTATACCTTATATAATGAATTTAATTGCGTTGATGGGCATAATTACACTATTATTAGGAGCTACTTTAGCTCTTGCTCAAAAAGACATTAAGAGGAGTTTAGCTTATTCGACAATGTCCCAATTGGGTTATATGATGTTCGCTCTAGGAATGGGGTCTTATCGAAGTGCTTTATTTCATTTGATTACTCATGCTTATTCCAAAGCATTATTATTTTTGGGGTCCGGATCCGTTATTCATTCAATGGAAACTCTTGTTGGTTATTCTCCGGATAAAAGTCAGAATATGGTTCTTATGGGTGGTTTAACAA